ATGAATTTTCTAGCATTTGGCTCCGTAACACAGACGGCTTTAGTCGCACATTTAAAAGAAAACCCATAAAATCCGTGGGCTGATTTGATGATTGATTGATATAGAGTCTTCTTGTTTGCACCCATAGGGAAAAATTATATTGCCAGAAATTGACAAAGTAATATTTTAATTTAGTCATCAGAAGAAATGTCCCCCTTGAAGCCAGAATCCATTTTCCTTGATACCTAACATAATGCAGAAAAGGATCCTTGAAGAACCAAAGGATAACCCCATGGTGCGTAGTAAATACTTTTACAAAATTTTCTAACTTTAGGTAGAAATAAACTCGCGCAAGAAAGGCTCTGTAAGATGTTGATCGTAAATGAGAGGATTGGTTGCGGAGAAAAACGAAGATGGATTCGCATTCACACACATAGGAATTATATAGGAACAATAAAAATCTTTGATTCTTTTTTTTTGAAAAATTGGAAACAGATCTCTTTAGAGTAATAACACTATTACAATACTCATAAAGAAAGAATCGTAATAAATGCAAACAGGAGGTATCTTTTACCCAGTACCGAATAGTTTGAACTAAGATTTCCAGATGGACAGGGTGAGGTATCAATATATCTAACACAAAACTTAAACGTAAAAATTTGTCCTCTAAAAAAGGAAACGTTGAATGAATTGGTCGTACATTTTGAGATTTTTTGCGTTCTTTTCCTTCTAGGGAAGATATTAATCGCATAGAAAATGGAATTTCCGCAATAGCTGCAAACCCCTCTGAGATCTGTTGAGAATACAAATTTTTCTTGTGCCCAAGAAAGTCGTTTTTGTTAGAATCATTAACAGAAAGAATCAAAAAAGTCTGTTGATACATTCGAATAACTAAACGTTTTACAACTAGTAAACTGTAGTTTGTGTCATAACCTTTAGTTAGCTTTGACAACAAAATAGGCCCGTTTAAAGCAAAACCCGAATCATGGACAAGTGCATAAATATATTCCTGAAAGATAAGTGGATATAAAAATTCTTCTTGCCAAGATCTATCTAGTTCTAAATATCCTTTGAATTCCTCCATTTAAAATGAGACCGGAAAAGAAAAGTCGAGGGTTTCTTGGGTTATAAAATGATACATAGTGCGATACAGTCAAAACAAGGTATTCTAGTACAAAAAATATATACCTCGGAAACAGGTAAACTCATCAACGGACTCTCTATCTTTTTTCCATCTAATTGGTTTTGTACCTATATCGATATAGTTATAGGATAAGAGATATAGGATAAGAAAAGAAGATGGTTAGAAATCCTTTATTTTTTCAACTCAATCGCTCTTTTGATTTTGGAAAGGAAAAAAGTATCCTTATCAATATACTGTTTCTTCTACACATTCATCTCCATTTTCTTTTCTAATGGAAAATTGTAATAGTTAGGATTCACAAAAAAGTCGGAAATCCACTCCTGGAAAAGCCGTCCCGCATCAGTCACTAATTTATTTTTAACGTTTAATTAGGGCGGGTAATCGTTCCAATTAAGAACATAAGCTCGTTGCTTTTTCTTTCCCTACAATTAGAGCCATAAGGCTCGATCCGTGTATTCAATCGACCCAACTTTGAATTCATTTCGTTTCGTTCAAAAAATCTTTGTACCGATCTAATAAGAACAAAATTATTTCATAATTCTCCATTGATACGACATGCTCTTTTTTCCATTCATTCCTTGCAGGATCAGTCGTGGTCTTACAAACTCTACCGATGGTGTGGACGAATCCCTTGCTTCATCCAAACGTGTAAAAGGCCCTAGCCGCACTTAAAAGCCGAGTACTCTACCATTGAGTTAGCAACCCCAAGAGAGTATAGTATATAGATACAATCGAGATCAAAATAACGAAATTAGACAAGCCAACCAAAACGTTGAATTAGCAAACAAGAAAAAAAGATCAACTGACAATACAAGACATTTTCAAATAAAAAACTAGACTGTTTCTTAGATATTTTCATACACTACATTATAGATATATTTATTTTATTCTATTTTTTTTCTCTATCTTTCTATCTCTATATTTTAAGATATTCTTTTTTTTTTCTATCCATTTACTTATAAACAACAGTTTTGTATCACAACAAATTTAACGAATCTTTGAATAAAGTAAAAAACAAAACCTGTGTTTTGTATGTAGGACAAACAAATAGAAAAAAACGGATCCATTTACACTTTAATTATATTTCTTCACTACACTCTTGTCAATATGTATGTTAAAAAAAAAGAAGAAATATATAGAACGAAAAATCGAAATTATAAAAATTTCATTGGAAATTTAAGATAAGAAACTAATCAATTGAACAAATAAAAAACCTTGTGTTGGATTGGCACTATCTAATCTAAATTAGCTAAATAAGGTAGATGATTCGAAAAGAATGTAGATCGAAATACAAAAGAAGTAGAAAAAATATCAATAATTATATATACGTCAAATAATTAATTCTTTTTGCGTCTAGTTTCAAACAAAACCATCCAATTGAAATGAATGTCAGAATTGTTTATTGCTAGCTCCAATTCCTACCGTTAGTTATTTAGTCAATATAAAACTCGCTTGGTTTATTCACTTGATCCTTTTTTCTAGACATCTTATATTTTCTAGACATCGTTATATCAAAAATTTTTATTTTGATCAATCATTAAAGGAGACACAGCCTCCTACGAGAACAATACAAAATAGGTCTGAATAGAGCAAGGGGGTGGTAATAAGAAAGAAAGGATTCTCTCAAACTATATATGAAATGAATCGCCCAAGTCCCTTTCTTGTTGTATCTTATTTTTTATTAAGTGAATGTCGTTTCATTAGGGCGAAGTTTTTTAAAAACCTCTGCCTTCTTTAAAATATCATAAACAGTTCCAGTAGGTTGAGCACCCCTTTCAAGAAAATATAGAATAGCGGGAACATTTAAATAAGTCTGATTCTTTATCGGATCATAAAAACCAACTTTCCGAAGATCTCTTCCTTCTCTTCGGGACCGAACATCAATTGCAACAATTCGATAGACGGCTCATTGGGATAGATTATATGAACAATACCCCCCCTAGAAACGTATAAGAAGTTTTCTCCTCGTACGGCTCAAGCAAAATGATTTCTTTTTTTTTTCAAGTTCTGGATAGAAAAAATTCTAATGGCAAATAGATCCATAAAATCAATCATTAAAGTAATTTGACTAAGAATTAAGCCCCTTTTGCTCTTATTCTTCTTTCCTGAAAAAACCACTTGCACTCATAACTCAAGTTGAATAACTCTCATCTCAAATAACTCAAAAGAAACAGTTTATATTTATTGAGTGGTCTCTAACCCCCCCTGTCTGGCTTATTTAACCTCTATTGGAATTCTTTATTCTTATTCGAATCCAGTTGTTGATAAAATTGAGAAAAAGAAGGGCCTTTCCTTGTTTCGGAATCTCTTTACTTTGAATCGTTAGGTTTATACATTACTTCGTTGATCTTTAATCCTTTCAAAATGGCAGCAACATACCCTTTTTGTGATTGTTTATCAAAGAAAAGAATCATACAAATACTTGACTCTCTCACAATATATTTTGATTTTGTTATCAAAAAGGTTTATCAACTCCAACAAATTATCCTTTTGGGTTGGAAATTTGGCGGGATTGGATCCTTTCGATTTATCTGTCAAAAATATACTTACGAAGTTGTTCGAATTTATTGATTCACACTAACCCTAGATTCTTGCTCTTAAGAAATGAATCAATACTTTCTACTCGAGCTCCATCATGTACTAGTTAAAATTAACTACAACACAATAAAAAAAGTGTGGGTCCTAGTCTAACAGAACAGAGGATGTCGAGCCAAGAGCACCTTTTATATAAAGAATGATGGATCTAAAAATCCACACCAGATCATGTCCTTCAAGTCGCACGTTGCTTTCTACCACATCGTTTCAAACGAAGTTTTACCATAACATTCCTGAATTTTTGAACGGGTATGCAATTGATTCAATATGGAATCATGAATAGTCATTGGTTTAGTTGGTACGTACATAGAAATCTATACTTAATATTTATTCTATTTCTATATTAAATTCTATTTCTATATTAAAAGATATATATTCTTATATATATTATATATTTTTTATTAATATATTCTATTCGATTCTTTACATTAAATAATATACGGATAGATTTCATGATCTATTAATGAAATTCTATCAAATTTTTGTTGAGATAGTTTAAGTTTATATAGAATATAAGATAAATTAATAAATGGACAAAAGATTCCTAATTCAACATCATTATTGGGATTTTCTTATTGATTGGTATTTTTTTACATTTATTTACAATAAAAAAAAAGCCAAAAATACATACAGCTTTTTTATAGCACTCAGCATTAATGATTTAAATAAAACCAATTGGTATATCGAAAGGATAACTTGGAAAAACAAATCTTATTTTTTTTACAAAAATAGTAAACCCTTCTTACTGAGATCAAAGGTTATATAAATAAGATAGGAATATTTCCTCATTTTATACGTTACGTATTTCTTTTGGGGTTCACTAAAATTTCCATTAAGACGAATAGAATGTCTGAATCACCTTCCCTTTCAACCAGTACATATATTTTGACTTATTCATTCGTTATAAAATTATCAAATAAAGAACAAAATATGAAATACCTAAAAATGAAGTTCCATATGTAATTTGAAACTTCATTTTTTGAGAATTCGATTTGAAATGAGATTTTGGTAGATATGTAAATCGACACCTTTTTTTGTTGATTAATTCTTATCTACCCCCGCCCAGTTCTCGATAGGTATCAGGAATCAGAACCCCCCCAAAAAAAAAGCGCCCTTTTTATTTACATTTATTTAATACACAATTCACAATTAGAAACTGTCTAGGTACAAAACAGACCTAAATTCAATATTTTTTCTTCCTTATTATTTTACCTCAACATAGTTAACATAGGAACTTTAATCCTATTGAATTCAATATCAACAATATTCAATCCATATAAGAACTAAAATAGACTCTTGTTTCGAATCCAGATACACAATACGAAGAATTTCGAATTTCGCTGCCTCATTTAAGGGATAGAGAATATAGAATTGCTTTCACATTTTGATTAGGAATGTTGTATCGTTGAGAATTCTATTAATGTTAACATAACTATTAGTATATTTTTATTCTATTAATTGTTGTAATTGAAATTTAAAGAACCAATCTATTATCTTATCTTGCCTATATTAGATCACAATTCGATTCCGTTATATCTGTGTGTGTTTTTGAATCCAATTCCGTTTGTGAAAAAGATAGAATTCATAAACGAATCTTTAAATAAAAAAGGCTAAAGAAGAAAAAAATTATCTATATTCTATCTATTTTATTTATACTATATAAGACTACACTTTAGGTTACAGATTACAAACAGTCTCTTAAATTTTAGGCATAGAATCCGGATGCTCTGGGACGGAAGGATTCGAACCTCCGAATAGCGGGACCAAAACCCGTTGCCTTACCACTTGGCCACGCCCCACTTAAATTTCTACTCTACACTAATATTGTTATTGATTGTTCGTCAATTCCCGACAAAATCTATATAGAATTCCGTCGATTGTTATTAGGATTTTCACACGTGTAGGTATATAATTAAACTGAATTTCTTGATCATTACATATAATTTAATTAAGATAATGTATGAAAGTATGATTTTTTCTATTCTCTTTTGATTAGAGTGTGAGAATGGAAGAGTTTTTGATTGAGTAAGTTCAAAAAAAAAAGAAAGGATTTTTGATCGACTTTGCTTTCTTCATTTTTCGCTTATCTTATATCAATAACTCAATCAAAATGCAATAATCTAAAAAAAAAAAAGATGTCTGCTATGTTTAATATCTTTAGTTTGATCTGTATTTGTCTTAATTCTGCCCTTTCTTCGAGTAGTTTTTTATTCGCCAAATTGCCCGAGGCCTACGCATTTTTGAGTCCAATCGTCGATTTTATGCCAGTCATACCTCTACTCTTTTTTCTACTAGCCTTTGTTTGGCAAGCTGCTGTCAGTTTTCGATGAGATTTCAAATATTGTCCTAGAAAAATGAACGAGTTATTCGAGAAAAGAAAAAAGTCTAATATGGTTATACTAAATAAATGAACAGATCAGATATATCTTATAGTAGTACCTCTCCATTCCAATTTCACCTATAAAAAGTCTTGGGTAGGATAGCCTCGAAAACTTGGAATCACTTCCTTTCTGGTTCTAACAACAATTTCCGTGAAAGACCTTGTGAGGTCTTCAACAAAAATTGTGGGTAGGAAGCGGTTGTTTATATTTGATAATAAAAGAGAGAAGACTCCTAACACTTAACAAATGCATTTTTTTTCTTCTTTTTTTGATTTACAGAAACTACTTAAATTCTCGGTGTCCAAATAGAACATATGGGGGAATCTATTCTCTTTTTTACCCAAAAAGATCTTGGAGATTGTGTAATGCTTACTCTCAAACTCTTCGTTTACACAGTAGTGATATTCTTTGTTTCTCTCTTCATTTTCGGATTTCTATCTAATGACCCAGGACGGAATCCTGGACGTGAAGACTAAAAGAGGAGTTTCCTTACTTTTTTTAGTGTCTTTTTATTTTATAATATAAAGAAATAAAAAGAATTCAAGAAATTCGAAAGAGAAAAAAATAGTAAATCATCAACAGAACCGGAAAGAGAGGGATTCGAACCCTCGGTACGAATGACTCGTACAACGGATTAGCAATCCGACGCTTTCGTCCACTCAGCCATCTCTCCCGATTGAAAAAAAGAATTACTAATTACAAAAAAGAATTACTAATTACTATAGTGAGATTACACAAAACGTGCCATTTTTCAAATCTTTTTTTCTAGGTTTTCAATTCAATATTTCAATATACAATATATATAATTAGATAATATCAATATAATCAATATAAATAATAATAATATAAAATTTCAATTCGAAATTCTTTCAGATTCGAGACTCTTATAAATTCTAAAGTAAAGAATAATTTATACATTCTATTATACATTCGATTCGATAGAGAATAATGAACCTGAAATAGAAGTTAAATTTTTTAAGTTTTTTATATTATATATTATTTATTTAGATATTAATATTCTTTTTTTAGAATTCAGATTCCATTCTTAAATAAAAATATTTATTTTTAAAATCTATTCTATTAGAATAGATTCTAATAGATATAAGAATTTAATACATTATATTATCTCTATATAAACAGAATATAGATTATAAATGTAGATTTGTAGATCTATATCGATATAGAAAAATATAGAAAAAGTCTGATATGATATATATAAACAGAATATAGAAAAAATATGTATACAAACATATTATACAAACATATAGAATATATAAATTAAAATAGATAAATACATATAGAAATCCATACAAAAAGTGAAATAAAAAACCGAAATGGATACAAGATATATTACAAGGGAAGGGTTATACGAAATTCCAAGTCAACTAAGGATTGAATAAA